CTCATGGCGACCTGGTTGAATTGGGGGAAGCTGTAGGTATTATTGCAGGTCAATCGATTGGAGAACCGGGTACTCAATTAACATTACGAACTTTTCATACCGGAGGAGTATTCACGGGGGGTACTGCAGAACATGTGCGAGCCCCATCTAATGGAAAAATAAAATTCAATGAGGACTTGGTTCATCCGACACGTACACGTCATGGGCATCCCGCCTTTCTATGTTCTATAGACTTGTATGTAACTATTGAGAGTGAAGATATTCTACATAATGTGAATATTCCACCCAAAAGTTTGCTTTTAGTTCAAAACGATCAATACGTAGAATCAGAACAAGTAATTGCTGAGATTCGCGCAGGAATATCCACTTTGAATTTTAAAGAGAAGGTTCGAAAACATATTTATTCTGATTCAGACGGAGAAATGCACTGGAGTACCGATGTCTATCATGCACCCGAATTTACATATGGTAATGTTCATCTATTACCAAAAACAAGTCATTTATGGATATTATTAGGAGGGCCGTGCAGGTCCAGTCTAGTCTACCTTTCGATCCACAAGGATCAGGATCAAATGAATGCGCATTCTCTTTCTGGCAAGCGAAGATATACTTCTAACCTCTCAGTAACCAATGATCAGGCGAGGCAGAAATTGTTTAGTTCGGATTTTTATGGTCAAAAAGAAGATAGGATTCCTGATTATTCAGACCTTAATCGAATCATATGTACTGGCCAGTATAATCTCGTATATTCGCCTATTCTTCACGGGAATTCTGCTTTATTGTCAAAAAGGCGAAGAAATAAATTCATCATTCCACTACACTCGATTCAAGAACTCGAGAATGAACTAATGCCCTGTTCAGGTATCTCGATTGAAATCCCCGTAAATGGTATTTTCCGTCGAAATAGTATTCTTGCTTATTTCGATGATCCTCGATACAGAAGAAAGAGTTCGGGCATTATTAAATATGGGACTATAGAAACGCATTCAGTCATCAAAAAAGAGGATTTGATTGAGTATCGAGGAGTCAAGGAATTTAGGCCAAAATACCAAATGAAAGTAGATCGATTTTTTTTCATTCCTGAAGAGGTGCATATCTTGCCCGGATCTTCTTCCCTAATGGTACGGAACAATAGTATCGTTGGGGTCGATACACAAATCACCTTAAATCTAAGAAGCCGAGTCGGTGGGTTGGTCCGGGTGGAGAGAAAAAAAAAACGAATTGAACTGAAAATCTTTTCTGGAGATATCCATTTTCCTGGAGAGACGGATAAGATATCCAGGCATACCGGCGTTTTGATACCACCAGGAACAGGAAAAAGAAATTCCAAGGAATACAAAAAAGTTCAAAATTGGATCTATGTCCAACGAATTACACCTAGTAAGAAAAGGTTTTTTGTTTTAGTTCGACCTGTCGTCACATATGAAATAACGGACGGTATAAATTTAGGAACCCTTTTTCCACCGGATCCATTGCAGGAAAGGGATAATGTGCAACTTCGAATTGTCAATTATATCCTTTATGGAAATGGCAAACCGATTCGAGGAATTTCTGACACAAGTATTCAATTAGTTCGGACTTGTTTAGTATTGAATTGGAACCAAGACAAAAAAAGTTCTTCTTGCGAAGAAGCCCGTGCTTCTTTTGTTGAAATAAGGACAAATGGTTTGATTCGACATTTCCTAAAAATCAACTTAGTGAAATCCCCTATTTCGTATATCGGAAAAAGGAATGATCCGTCGGGGTCAGGATTGCTCTCTGATAATGGATCGGATTGTACCAATATCAATCCCTTTTCTGCTATTTATTCCTATTCCAAGGCAAAAATTCAACAATCTCTTAACCAACCTCAAGGAACTATTCATACGTTGTTGAATAGAAATAAGGAATGTCAGTCGTTGATAATTTTGTCAGCAGCCAATTGTTCTCGAATGGAGCCATTCAAAGATGTAAAATATCACAGTGTGATAAAAGAATCAATTAAAAAAGATCCCCTAATTCCAATTAGGAATTCATTGGGCCCTTTAGGAACATGCCTTCCAATTGAGAATTTTTATTCATCTTACCATTTAATAACTCATAATCAGATCTTAGTAACTAAATATTTGCAACTTGACAATTTAAAACAGACTTTTCAAGTGATTAAATTAAAATATTATTTAATGGATGAAAATGGAAAAATTTTTAATCCCGATCCATGCCGTAACATTATTTTAAATCCATTCAATTTGAATTGGTCTTTTCTCCATCACTATTATTGTGCAGAGACATCTAAAATAATTAGTCTTGGACAGTTTATTTGTGAAAATGTATGTATAGCCAAAAATGGACCGCCCCTCAAATCGGGTCAAGTTATACTTGTTCAAGTTGACTCGATAGTGATACGATCAGCTAAGCCTTATTTGGCCACCCCCGGAGCAACTGTTCATGGCCATTATGGGGAAACCCTTTACGAAGGAGATACATTAGTTACATTTATATATGAAAAATCGAGATCTGG